GGGTCTGTATTGTGGGTCAACCCTACTACACTAGTACCAATAGGCGGCATAGAGGAAGAAGCACTACACCTAGGAATCAACAACACGAAAACTTTGTTATAAATGATTCCTTTTCCTTATCGGGATCGGAACTAAGAGAAATGGTTGGGACAACAAACATCCATCTTGTTCGTACTTTGGATACCCATATAACCATCGAAGATTGTTGAAGTGACTAATTCCTGGAAATTTAGGAGCGTTGAGAACAAAGAAATTGTTGGAGTTTACTTTTTTATCTAGTACGAACACGCTTGATGTTAAGAAAAGATCTTTTGCAAGAGGGTTGGCTAGAGATTTCTTGTAAAAACATTAGCCCCGCTCAGTTCATAATGACAATATTTCGACCTTTTTTTTAATTCCATGGATTATTCTCATTATGCACATAAAGGAGGAGCCGTATGAGGTGAAAATCTCACGTACGGTTTTGGAACGGAGAATTCTTTGAATCGAATGACGACCGTAACGGATGTCGGCTCAATCCGAAGGAAATTATGCGGAAGCCTTACAGAATTATTATGAAGCTATGCGACTAGAAATTGATCCCTATGATCGAAGTTATATACTCTATAACATAGGCCTTATCCACACAAGTAACGGAGAACATACAAAAGCTTTAGAATATTATTTTCGAGCACTAGAACGAAACCCGTTCTTACCACAAGCTTTTAATAATATGGCTGTGATCTGTCATTACGTGCGACTATCTCCACTATAGAAATAAAAAAAGGAAAGAAAGAGCAAATACGCTAGTAAATAAATACGCTAGTAAATAAAATACTAGAAAAAAAAATAGGCTTTCTACATATTGCATCGTCTAAAAAACGATTTTTATCAGCTGTAACAAAAAAAGAAACTTCATAGAAGTCGAAATATGAAGAAATATATATGCTTAGATACTTTATTCTATGGATAAAGGATCTAATTGATAGAGGAAGCACCGTAAAGATCAATTAGCGAGGTTTTGGGCCGATACAATAAATAAGAACTGCTTATTTATGTCATGATATGAGATAAAAATTAGGAATCAACTTATGTAATAGAGCCGATCCCCTAAGTTATTGAGCAGCGGTGTAGCATCAGATCCCAAAGACAGTAAGTCTTTTTTATGAGGAAGAAGTCTTTTTCAAGGATTCTATATAAATTTCTATATGATATGAAACCGAGATAGTTACCTTTCAGAAAAATCTAACGGACGATAGTCCCGAAACGCCTATGCTTTATTTTTCTGAAGGTGGGAGAAAAGATAAAACTTATTATTAATTTAATCCAAATTAAAGTTTGAAACTCATGTAATTAACCTCTTTTGGTTAACCCGAGACAAATCGATAGATCTATGAGAAATCTCATTCAATTGGATATATGGTAGGGTAAAAAAATGGGACACCAAAAGAATTGACTGCCGAGCCGTATGAGGTAGGAAACTCTCAAGTACGGTTCTAAGGGAAGGAATTGACCCGCCTATTCCGACCGGGGAGAACAGGCCATTCGACAGGGGGATTCTGAAATAGCGGAGGCTTGGTTCGATCAAGCCGCTGAGTATTGGAAACAGGCTATAGCGCTTACTCCTGGTAATTATATTGAAGCGCAGAATTGGTTAAAGATCACGAGGCGTTTCGAATAAGAACAAGAGCTCTCTGTTTATTTATTATTTTAGGATTAGAAATTCGAATTAGAAATTAGAAAATTCTATTACTATTAAATTCTATAAATTCTATTCTTATTCTATTAAATCCATTTAATTAAATAAATTACCTTACCATTTAAATTATTAAATTCGATTTTCTATTCAATTTGAATATTTAAATATTTTAAAATATTAATTTAATTGTAATTGTTAATTTAATTGTGTAATTGTTTGTTTTTGTTGGACCCATCGGTCAAATAAAACGGATCATTTCTCTCTCTGGGAAAAACCAATCAAAGAATTTCATTATATCCTTTCTAAAATCGTTCTATTTTGTCTGATATTTCGTAAGGATAAGTAATACACGGATATAGCAAAATAAAATATATATATATATTTTATTTTCTGCTTCTACTAAAACTAATAAAAACCCCTCGAATGACTAAATATCGATACTGGAGTATCCCTTAGTAATGAATGCTCACGTGATTTGGGATAGAGTAATATTGTTTGTTCTACCTATGTAAGACAAAAAAAACTCCATCTCGGAACTTCTAATTAAGATATGAATACAATACACTGGTTGCACAAAAAAATTGTTTTTGCACCAATGTAAGTAAAGTCCGAAAAAGGTTTTATAAGATTAAAAAGGTCCGTTGAGCGCCTCATGGATATGTCATAATAGATCCGAACACTTGCCCCGGATCGACTTCCAGATCATAATTGCTCTAGTGAATAACTAAAGAAAAAATAGATAGATAAAAAATAGATAGATAGATGAGAGATAGAAGAGAAAGAAACTAATTATAAGCGTCTCTCATAGGTTCACTAATTACT